GTCTGCGTAGCTTACACCTTAAAGCATAGCACTGAAGATGCTAAGACGGATGCCCTGCACCCGCGGACAAAAGACTTAGTCCTAACCTTACCGTTAGTTCTTGCTAAACATATACATGCAAGTATCCGCGCCCCAGTGTAAATGCCCCCAACCTCTTACCAAGACAAAAGGAGCAGGTATCAGGCACACCACCGCAGTAGCCCAAGACACCTTGCTCAGCCACACCCCCACGGGTACTCAGCAGTAATTAACATTAAGCAATAAGTGTAAACTTGACTTAGTTATAGCAACACTTTAAGGGCTGGTAAATCTTGTGCCAGCCACCGCGGTCATACAAGAAGCCCCAATTAACTGTCACACGGCGTAAAGAGTGGCCCTCATACTATCATACTGACTAGGGGTAAAATGCAACTAAGCTGTCATAAGCCCAAGATGCACAAAAGCTCGCCCTTAACACGACCCTAGCGTCAATTGACCGACTCCCGCCACGAAAGCCAGGGCACAAACTGGGATTAGATACCCCACTATGCCTGGCCCTAAATCTAGATGCTCTCCCACACCAAAGCACCCGCCAGAGAATTACGAGCACAAACGCTTGAAACTCTAAGGACTTGGCGGTACCCCAAACCCACCTAGAGGAGCCTGTTCTGTAATCGATAACCCACGATGCACCCAACCACTCCTGGCTAAAATCAGCCTACATACCGCCGTCGCCAGCTCACCTCCCCTGAGAGCCCCAAAGTGAGCACAACAGCCTCACCCCGCTAATAAGACAGGTCAAGGTATAGCTGATGGGGTGGAAGAAATGGGCTACACTTTCTAAAATAGAAGATCACGAAAAGGGGCATGAAATTCCCCCTAGAAGGCGGATTTAGCAGTAAGACGGGACAAGAGTGCCCTACTTAAGCCGGCTCTGGGGTACGTACATACCGCCCGTCACCCTCCTCACAAGCTAACAAACCCCATAACTAATACCCTAACCAAGCTGAAGATGAGGTAAGTCGTAACAAGGTAAGTGTACCGGAAGGTGTACTTAGCACACCAAGGCGTAGCTATAAAAAAAGTATTCAGCTTACACCTGAAAGATATCTGCTCACACCAGATCGCCTTGAAGCCACACTCTAGCTCAACCACCCAATTAATCCAAACAATAAAAACCCACTCCCCACCTAAACTAAAACATTCCCCCAAACTTAGTATAGGCGATAGAAAAGAACTTATGACGCCATAGAGATTCGTACCGTAAGGGAAAGATGAAATAATAATGAAAATTCCAAGCAGCAAACAGCAAAGATTAACCCTTATACCTCTTGCATCATGGTTTAGCAAGAACAACCAAGCGAAACGAATTTAAGCTTGCCTCCCCGAAACCCACGCGAGCTACTTACAAGCAGCTATCCGTGAGCGAACCCGTCTCTGTAGCAAAAGAGTGGGATGACTTGTTAGTAGAGGTGAAAATCCACGAGCCTGGGGGATAGCTGGTTGCCCGCGAAACGAATCTTAGTTCACCCCTGATCCGATTTTTCCCCCCGGACCCCAACCCATAATGTAAGAATCAGGAGCAAATTAAAGGAGGTACAGCTCCTTTAAAGGGGATACAACCCACACCAGCGGATAACAATCTCCTACCCCAATTGTAGGCCCTCAAGCAGCCACCAGCAAAGAGTGCGTCAAAGCTCAATACATTCCCCCAAATCCCCATACAACACGACTCCCTTCCCACTAGCGAGCCAACCTATAACAATAGAAGAATTAATGCTAAAATGAGTAACTCGGGCTCCCCCTCTCAAGCGCAAGCTTACACTACCCCATTATTAACAGCCCACCCAATACCCCAACTCCAACAAGATTGAATATTACACACTACCTGTTAACCCAACTCCGGAGCGCTTGTTAGAAAGATTTAAATCTGTAAAAGGAACTAGGCAAACTCAAGGCCCGACTGTTTACCAAAAACATAGCCTTTAGCCCACCAAGTATTAAAGGTGATGCCTGCCCAGTGACCCTACGTTTAACGGCCGCGGTATCCTAACCGTGCAAAGGTAGCGCAATCAATTGTCCCATAAATCGAGACTTGTATGAATGGCTAAACGAGGTCTTAACTGTCTCTTACAGATAATCAGTGAAATTGATCCCCCTGTGCAAAAGCAGGAATAAACACATAAGACGAGAAGACCCTGTGGAACTTAAAAATCAGTAGCCACTGCACATTAAATATCACCCAACCCAGGCTCACTACTAAAAACACTGGCTCACATTTTTTGGTTGGGGCGACCTTGGAGAAAAACGAAACCTCCAAAAATAAGAACAACCCCTCTTAACCAAGAACAACCCTTCAACGTGCAAATAGTAACCTGACCCAATACAATTGACTAATGGACCAAGCTACCCCAGGGATAACAGCGCAATCTCCTTCAAGAGCCCATATCGCCAAGGAGGTTTACGACCTCGATGTTGGATCAGGACACCCTAATGGTGCAGCCGCTATTAAGGGTTCGTTTGTTCAACGATTAATAGTCCTACGTGATCTGAGTTCAGACCGGAGCAATCCAGGTCGGTTTCTATCTATGACCAGTTCTTCCCAGTACGAAAGGACCGGAAGAACGGGGCCCAAGCTACAAGCAAGCCCCCTCCCCAAGTAATGAATCCAACTAAATTACCAATGGACTACCCACACCATACCTCCTAGAAAAGGACCGCTAGCGTGGCAGAGCCTGGTAAATGCAAAAGACTTAAGCCCTTTAACCAGAGGTTCAAATCCTCTCCCTAGCTTATCCCCAACACCACACCTCGCCCATGACCTACTCTATCCCTATAACATACCTAATTATGTCACTATCCTACGCCATCCCAGTATTAATCGCCGTAGCCTTCCTGACACTAGTAGAACGAAAGGTATTAAGCTACATACAAGCCCGAAAAGGACCAAACGTTGTAGGCCCCTTCGGCCTACTACAGCCAGTCGCAGACGGAGTAAAACTATTCATCAAAGAACCCATCCTACCATCCACCTCCTCCCCCCTCCTCTTTATCATAACCCCCATACTGGCCCTACTTCTAGCCATCACAGTATGAATTCCACTGCCTCTCCCCTTCTCCCTCGCCGACCTGAACCTAGGACTCCTATTCCTATTAGCAATATCAAGCCTCGCAGTATATTCCATCTTATGATCCGGATGGGCTTCAAACTCAAAATACGCCCTAATCGGAGCCCTTCGGGCAGTAGCACAAACAATCTCCTACGAGGTCACACTAGCCATTATCCTCCTATCCGCAGTCGTCCTAACCGGCAATTATACCCTTAACACCCTTGCCACAGCTCAAGAACCCCTCTACCTCATCTTCTCCTCCTGACCCCTAGCCATAATGTGGTATATCTCCACACTAGCTGAAACAAACCGCGCACCCTTCGACCTCACCGAAGGGGAGTCAGAATTAGTTTCCGGCTTTAACGTAGAATACGCTGCAGGCCCTTTCGCCCTATTTTTCCTAGCCGAATACGCTAACATCATATTAATAAACACACTAACAACAATTTTATTCCTTAATCCAAGTGCTCTTCACCTGCCCCCTGAACTATTCCCAATAGCACTAGCCACAAAAGTCCTACTCCTCTCCTCAACATTCCTATGAATCCGCGCCTCTTACCCACGATTCCGCTATGACCAACTCATGCACCTTCTCTGAAAAAACTTCCTACCACTAACACTAGCACTATGCCTCTGACACACCAGCATACCAATCTGCTACGCAGGCCTACCTCCTTATCTAAGGAAATGTGCCTGAATGTTAAGGGGTCACTATGATAAAGTGAACATAGAGGTACACCAGCCCTCTCATTTCCTAACAGCGCCTTAGAAAAGTAGGAATCGAACCTACACAGAAGAGATCAAAGCCCTCCATACTTCCTTTATATTATTTCCTAGTAGGGTCAGCTAAAAAAGCTATTGGGCCCATACCCCGAAAATGATGGTTTAACTCCTTCCCCTACTAATAACCCCCCACGCAAAACTGATCTCCCTGCTCAGCCTCCTCCTCGGAACTACAATCACAATTTCAAGCAACCACTGAGTAATAGCTTGAACCGGCCTAGAAATCAACACCCTTGCCATTATTCCACTTATTTCAAAATCCCACCACCCACGAGCTATCGAAGCAGCAATTAAGTACTTCTTAGTCCAAGCAGCCGCCTCAGCCATAATCCTATTTTCAAGCACAATTAATGCTTGACAGACAGGCCAATGAGACATCACCCAACTAACAAACCCAACCTCTTCAACCCTACTAACAACTGCCATTGCAATAAAACTAGGCCTAGTCCCCTTTCACTTCTGATTCCCAGAAGTACTTCAAGGCTCACCAATAACCACAGCCCTCGTCCTATCCACAGTAATAAAATTCCCCCCAATCACAATCCTATTCCTAACATCCAACTCCTTAAACCCCAACCTATTAATCCTAATAGCCATCTCTTCAGCTGCCTTAGGAGGGTGAATGGGCCTCAACCAAACACAAGTACGAAAAATCCTAGCTTTCTCCATCTCACACCTTGGCTGAATAACTATTATCATCCTATATAACCCCAAACTCACCCTACTAACCTTCTACCTATACGCCCTAATAACTGCCACCGTATTCTTATCACTCAATACAACAAAATCCCTTAAATTGTCAACAATAATGACCTCATGAACAAAATCCCCCTCACTTAACGCAACCTTAATGCTAACCCTCCTATCCCTAGCAGGACTCCCCCCCTTGACTGGCTTTCTACCAAAATGACTCATCATCCAAGAACTAACCAAACAAGAAATAGCCCCAGCAGCCACAATTATTACCATACTATCCCTACTAGGACTATTTTTCTACCTACGACTTGCGTATTACTCAACAATCACCCTCCCACCAAACCCCACAAATCACATGAAACAATGGCACATTAACAAAACAACAAGCCCCACAATCGCCGCTCTCACCTCCCTATCAGCCCTGCTCCTACCACTCTCCCCCATACTTCTAACCTCCATTTAGAAACTTAGGATAACCCGCTACCAAACCGAAGGCCTTCAAAGCCTTAAACAAGAGTTGAACCCTCTTAGTTTCTGCTAAGATCCGCAAGACATTACCTCGCATCACCTAAATGCAACTTAGGCGCTTTAATTAAGCTAGGACCTCACCCTGCCCTAGACAGGTGGGCCTCGATCCCACAAACCTCTAATTAACAGCTAGATGCCCAAACCAACAGGCCTCTGTCTACCAGACCCTGGTGTACCCATCAGCACACATCAATGAGCTTGCAACTCAACATGAACTTCACTACAGGGTCGATAAGAAGAGGGATTGAACCTCTGTAAAAAGGACTACAGCCTAACGCCTTTACACTCAGCCATCTTACCTGTGACCTTCATCAACCGATGACTATTTTCAACAAACCACAAAGACATTGGCACCCTATACTTAATCTTTGGTGCTTGAGCCGGCATAGTAGGCACTGCCCTCAGCCTACTTATCCGTGCAGAACTTGGCCAGCCCGGCACTCTCCTAGGAGATGACCAAATCTACAATGTTATCGTCACCGCCCATGCCTTCGTTATAATCTTCTTCATAGTTATACCCATTATAATCGGCGGGTTCGGCAACTGACTTGTCCCCCTCATAATCGGTGCCCCAGACATAGCATTCCCACGCATAAACAACATAAGCTTCTGACTCCTACCACCATCATTCCTACTCCTCCTAGCTTCTTCCACAGTAGAGGCAGGCGCCGGTACGGGATGAACAGTTTATCCCCCACTCGCCGGTAACCTAGCCCATGCAGGAGCTTCAGTAGACCTAGCCATCTTTTCCCTCCACCTAGCAGGTGTATCCTCCATCCTAGGAGCAATTAACTTTATCACAACCGCCACCAATATAAAACCCCCCGCCCTATCCCAATATCAAACACCACTATTTGTATGATCCGTATTAATCACTGCCATCCTACTACTCCTATCACTTCCAGTCCTCGCCGCCGGCATCACCATATTACTAACAGACCGCAACCTAAACACCACATTCTTCGACCCCGCCGGAGGTGGCGACCCAGTGCTATACCAACACCTATTCTGATTCTTCGGCCACCCAGAAGTCTACATCCTAATCCTCCCAGGTTTCGGAATTATCTCACATGTAGTAGCATACTATGCAGGCAAAAAAGAACCATTCGGCTATATAGGAATAGTATGAGCCATACTATCTATCGGATTCTTAGGCTTTATCGTCTGAGCACACCACATATTCACAGTAGGCATAGACGTCGACACCCGAGCATACTTCACTTCCGCTACAATAATCATCGCCATCCCCACCGGAATCAAAGTATTCAGCTGAGTCGACACACTACACGGAGGAACTATCAAATGAGATCCACCAATACTATGAGCTCTAGGCTTCATCTTCCTGTTCACCATTGGTGGCCTAACAGGAATTGTCCTTGCAAACTCCTCACTAGACATCGCCCTGCACGACACCTACTACGTAGTGGCCCACTTCCACTACGTCTTATCAATAGGTGCAGTGTTCGCCATCCTTGCAGGATTCACCCATTGATTCCCACTTTTCACCGGCTACACCCTACATCCTACATGAACAAAAGCTCACTTCGGAGTAATATTCATCGGAGTAAACCTAACCTTCTTCCCCCAACACTTCCTAGGCCTTGCTGGCATGCCACGACGATACTCAGATTACCCAGATGCCTACACCCTATGGAACACCATATCCTCCATTGGCTCCTTAATCTCAATAACAGCTGTAATCATACTAATATTTATTATCTGAGAGGCATTTGCATCAAAACGTAAAATACTCCAACCAGAACTAACTTCTGCCAACATCGAATGAATCCACGGCTGCCCCCCTCCTTACCATACCTTCGAGGAACCAGCCTTTGTCCAAGTACAAGAAAGGAAGGAATCGAACCCTCACACGCTGGTTTCAAGCCAACCGCATTAAACCACTCATGCTTCTTTCTTTATGGGGTGTTAGTAAACCAATTACATAGCCTTGTCAAGACTAAGTCACAAGTGAAAACCCTGTACACCCCACATGGCCAACCACTCCCAATTTGGATTTCAAGACGCCTCCTCCCCCATCATAGAAGAACTTGTTGAATTCCACGACCACGCCCTAATAGTTGCACTAGCAATTTGTAGCCTGGTCCTATACCTACTTACCCTTATACTCATAGAAAAACTATCCTCAAACACCGTAGACGCCCAAGAAGTAGAACTAGTCTGAACTATCTTACCAGCCATCGTCCTAATCCTACTTGCCCTCCCATCTCTACAAATCCTATATATAATGGACGAAATCGACGAACCAGACCTAACCTTAAAAGCTATTGGTCACCAATGATACTGAACCTACGAATACACAGACTTCAAAGACCTTACATTCGACTCATACATAATCCCCACAGCCGAACTCCCACCAGGCCACTTCCGACTCCTAGAAGTAGACCATCGCATTGTTGTCCCCATAGAATCCCCCATTCGAGTTATTATCACCGCAGACGACGTCCTCCACTCCTGAGCAGTGCCCAGCCTAGGGGTAAAAACTGATGCTATCCCCGGCCGACTAAATCAGTCATCATTCATCACAACCCGCCCAGGAATCTTCTACGGCCAATGCTCAGAAATCTGCGGAGCAAACCACAGCTACATACCAATCGTAGTAGAATCCACCCCCCTCACCCACTTCGAAAACTGATCATTAACCCTATCATCTTAACCATTAAGAAGCTATGCATCAGCACTAGCCTTTTAAGCTAGAGAAAGGGAACCATCAAGCCCCCTTAATGAGTATGCCACAACTAAACCCAAACCCATGATTCCCTATCATAATGCTATCATGATTAACCTTCTCACTAATTATCCAACCCAAAATCTCAGCATTCACCTCTACCAACACACCCCTCAATAAAACCCACACAACCACTAAAACCTCCCCCTGAACCTGACCATGAACATAAGCTTCTTTGACCAGTTCGCCAGCCCATGCCTACTAGGAATTCCCCTAATCCTCCTATCAATACTATTCCCCGCCCTTCTACTACCATCACCTAATAACCGATGAGTCACCAACCGCTTTTCCACCCTACAACTTTGACTCATCAATCTTATCACTAAACAACTAATAATCCCACTGAACAAAAACGGCCACAAATGGGCCCTAATCTTAACCTCCCTAATAATATTCCTCCTCCTAATCAACCTCCTAGGCCTCCTACCATACACATTCACACCAACCACCCAGCTATCAATAAACATAGCACTGGCCTTCCCACTATGACTCGCCACCCTTATCATCGGCCTACGAAACCAACCCTCAATTTCCCTTGGCCACCTCCTACCTGAAGGTACACCCACACCCCTCATTCCCGCTCTAATCCTAATCGAAACTACCAGCCTCCTTATCCGACCCCTAGCACTAGGTGTCCGCCTAACAGCAAACCTCACCGCAGGCCACCTGCTCATCCAACTCATTTCCACTGCCTCCACAGTCCTCCTCCCCATCATACCAACAATTTCCGTCCTAACCACAACCATCCTGCTCCTACTAACCATCCTAGAAGTAGCAGTAGCTATAATCCAAGCTTACGTATTCGTCCTCCTACTAAGCCTATACTTACAAGAAAACATCTAATGGCCCACCAAGCACACTCCTACCACATAGTAGACCCAAGCCCCTGACCAATCTTCGGAGCAACCGCCGCCCTACTTACCACCTCAGGCTTAATCATATGATTCCACTACAACTCCTCACAACTACTAGCCTTAGGCCTAGCCTCCATACTCCTAGTTATACTCCAATGATGACGAGATGTTGTTCGAGAGAGCACCTTCCAAGGACACCACACCCCCACAGTCCAAAAGGGCCTTCGATACGGAATAATCCTATTCATCACATCCGAAGCATTCTTTTTCCTAGGATTCTTCTGGGCGTTCTTCCATTCCAGCCTAGTACCTACCCCAGAACTAGGTGGACAATGACCCCCCACAGGAATTAAACCCCTAAACCCACTAGAAGTCCCCCTACTAAACACAGCCATCCTACTAGCATCAGGTGTTACCGTAACATGAGCCCACCACAGCATCACAGAAAGTAACCAAAAACAAGCAATCCAAGCACTAACCCTCACAATCATCCTAGGGTTCTACTTCACAGCCCTCCAGGCAATAGAATATTATGAGGCACCATTCTCAATTGCCGACAGCGTATACGGCTCAACCTTCTTCGTCGCTACAGGATTCCACGGACTACACGTCATCATCGGATCCTCATTTCTATCAGTCTGCCTACTCCGACTAATTAAATTCCACTTCACATCAAACCACCACTTTGGATTCGAAGCAGCAGCCTGATACTGACACTTCGTAGACATCATCTGACTATTCCTCTACATGACCATCTACTGATGAGGATCTTGCTCTTCTAGTATATCCATTACAATTGACTTCCAATCTCTAAAATCTGGTAAAACCCCAGAGAAGAGCAATTAACATACTTACATTTATACTCACCCTATCCCTCACCATTAGCATCATCCTAACCACACTAAACTTCTGGCTAGCTCAAACAAGCCCAGACTCAGAAAAACTATCCCCCTACGAATGCGGATTCGACCCACTAGGATCTGCCCGACTTCCCTTCTCAATCCGATTTTTCCTCAGTAGCAATCTTATTCTTACTGTTCGACCTAGAAATCGCCCTCCTACTTCCCCTACCCTGAGCCATCCAACTAAACTCCCCCACTACCACCCTCACCTGAACATCCATCATCCTCCTCCTCCTTACACTAGGATTAATCTACGAATGACTCCAAGGGGGATTAGAATGAGCAGAATAGCCATAGAAAGTTAGTCTAACCAAGACAGTTGATTTCGGCTCAACAGACCATAGCCCAACCCTATGACTTTCTCTATGTCCTTTATACACCTAAGCTTCTACTCAGCCTTCTCACTAAGCTGCCTAGGACTAGCCTTCCACCGAACCCATCTAGTCTCTGCCCTTCTATGCTTAGAAAGCATAATACTATCTCTATATATCACATTGTCAATCTGACCCGTAGAAACCCAAACAACGTCATCCTCACTTACACCAGTACTTATGCTCGCATTCTCAGCATGTGAAGCCGGCACCGGCCTAGCAATACTAGTAGCCTCCACCCGAACCCATGGGTCCGACCACCTACATAACCTAAACCTCCTACAATGCTAAAAATCATCATTCCAACGATCATGCTCCTCCCACTAACCCTCCTATCCCCCCCAAAATTCATCTGAACCAACACCACCACCCACAGCCTCCTAATTGCTACTCTCAGCCTCCACTGACTAGCCCCAACATACTTCCCCTATAAAGACCTCAACCACTGGTCCGGCATTGACCAACTCTCATCCCCCCTACTCGTCCTATCCTGCTGACTCCTACCCCTAATAATCCTAGCAAGCCAAAACCATCTTCAACACGAACCTCTACCACGCAAACAGATTTTCATCACCACACTAACCATAGTACAACCATTCATCATCCTAGCCTTCTCGACCACAGAACTAATACTATTCTACATCGCATTTGAAGCAACACTAATCCCAACCCTAATCCTTATCACACGCTGAGGCAACCAACCAGAACGCCTAAGTGCTGGCATTTACCTCCTATTCTACACCCTCATTAGCTCCCTTCCCCTATTAGTGGCCATTCTGCACCTCCACGGACAAATAGGCACCTTAAACCTCCCGATACTCAAACTCACACATCCTACCCTAACCAACTCCTGAGCCAACCTCATATGCAACCTAGCCCTACTACTAGCCTTCATAGTCAAAGCCCCCCTATACGGCCTCCACCTATGACTACCCAAAGCTCACGTAGAGGCCCCAATTGCCGGATCAATACTACTTGCAGCACTACTATTAAAACTAGGTGGATACGGCATCATACGCATCACCCTCTTCATAGCCCCCGTATCAGACTATCTATCATACCCATTCATCACCCTGGCCCTATGAGGGGCCCTAATAACAAGCTCCATCTGCCTACGCCAAACGGACCTAAAATCACTCATCGCCTACTCCTCAGTAAGCCACATGGGCCTAGTCATTGCCGCAGCCATCATCCAAACCCACTGAGCACTCACAGGAGCAATAATCCTCATAATCTCCCACGGACTAACCTCCTCCATATTATTCTGCCTAGCCAATACAAACTACGAACGAATACACAGCCGAATCCTAATCCTAACACGAGGCTTACAACCCATCCTCCCCCTTATGGCAATTTGATGACTTCTAGCAAGCCTGACAAACATAGCACTGCCACCAACCACCAACTTAATAGCAGAACTCACAATCATAACCGCACTATTCAACTGATCACCCCCAACAATCATCCTAACCGGCATAGCAAGCTTCCTAACTGCCTCATACACCCTATTCATATTCCTAACAACCCAACGTGGCACAACCCCACCCCACATCACCTCCACCCCAACCTCCAACACACGAGAACACCTCCTAATGACCCTACACATTACCCCCCTACTCCTCCTTATCCTCAAACCCGAATTAATCTCAGGAATCCCCTCATGCAAGTATAGTTTTAACCCAAACATTAGACTGTGATTCTAAAAATAGAAGTTAGACCCTTCTTACCTGCCGAGGGGAGGTCAACCAACAAGAACTGCTAATCCTTGCATCTGAGCCTAAAACCTCAGTCCCCTTAACTTTTAAAGGATAACAGTAATCCACTGGGTCTTAGGAACCACCCATCTTGGTGCAACTCCAAGTAAAAGTAATGGAGATAGCCCTCCTCCTCAACACCTCCATACTCCTTACCACAACAATCATCCTAACCCCAATCTTCCTACCCCTACTACTAAAAAACTTTAAAAACTCCCCAACCTCCATCACCCACGCTGTAAAAACTGCTTTCCTAACAAGCTTAATTCCATCTACACTATTCCTACACTCAGGCATAGAAAGCATTATCTCCCACTGAGAATGAAAACTCACCATAAACTTCAAAATCCCCCTAAGCCTAAAAATTGACCAATACTCAATACTATTCTTCCCCATCGCTCTATTCGTAACATGATCCATTCTACAATTCGCCACATGATATATAGCATCCGAACCTCACATCACAAAATTCTTCTCCTACCTCCTAACATTCTTAATCGCCATACTCACACTAACCATCGCCAACAACATATTCCTACTTTTCATCGGCTGAGAGGGGGTGGGAATAATATTCCTCCTACTAATCGGCTGGTGACAAGCCCGCGCCGAAGCCAACACAGCTGCCCTACAAGCAGTACTCTACAACCGAATTGGCGATATCGGCCTAATCATAAGCATAGCCTGACTCGCAACTACAACTAACACCTGAGAACTTCAACAACCCCTATACCCCGCCCAAACCCCAACACTACCCCTACTCGGCCTCATCTTAGCCGCCACAGGAAAATCCGCCCAATTCGGACTACACCCATGACTACCAGCCGCCATAGAAGGCCCAACCCCCGTCTCCGCATTACTACACTCCAGCACCATAGTCGTAGCTGGAATCTTCCTACTCATCCGCATACACCCACTACTAACCAACAACCAAACTGCCCTCTCCCTATGTCTGTGCCTCGGAGCCCTATCCACCCTATTCGCCGCCACATGCGCCCTTACACAAAATGATATCAAAAAAATCATCGCATTTTCCACATCCAGCCAACTAGGGTTAATAATAGTCACTATCGGGCTCAACTTACCACAACTGGCCTTCCTTCACATCTCCACACATGCCTTCTTCAAAGCTATGCTATTCCTTTGCTCCGGATCTATCATCCACAGCCTCAATGGAGAACAAGACATCCGAAAAATAGGAGGACTACAAAAAACACTCCCAACCACCACCTCCTGCCTAACTATCGGAAACCTCGCCCTCATAGGAACCCCCTTTCTAGCAGGGTTCTACTCAAAAGACCTCATCATCGAAAACCTCAACACTTCATACCTAAATACCTGAGCCCTGCTCCTAACCCTCCTAGCCACATCATTCACTGCAACTTACAGCCTACGTATAACCCTACTAGTCCAAACAGGATTCCCACGCCTACCCTCAACCACCCCTATAAATGAAAACAACCCAATAGTTACAAGTCCAATCACCCGACTCGCCCTAGGCAGCATTCTAGCAGGCTTACTAATCACATCCTTCACCTCCCCCACAAAAACCCCACCAATAACCATACCCACACTCATAAAAACCATAGCCATCATCATTACCGTACTAGGCATACTACTAGCCATTGAACTATCGAACATGGCCCACACCCTATCACACCCAAAACAAAACCCCTACCTAAACTTCTCCTCCTCACTAGGATACTTCAATACACTAACACACCGCACAGCCCCCACAAACCTACTCAACAACGGACAAAAAATTGCCCTCCACCTAATCGACTCCTCCTGATACAAAAAAATAGGCCCCGAAGGACTTGCCAACCTCCAACTTACAATAACCAAAACCGCAACTACCATGCACACCGGACTTATCAAAACGTACCTGGGATCCTTCGCCCTATCCATCCTCCTCATCCTTACGCTAATATAACCCCATCAACTCAATGGCCCCCAATCTACGAAAATCCCACCCCCTACTAAAAATAGTCAACAACTCCTTAATCGACTTACCCACTCCCTCCAACATCTCCGCCTGATGGAACTTCGGGTCACTACTAGGCATCTGCCTGGCAACTCAAATCCTCACCGGACTCCTCCTAGCCGCACACTACACTGCAGACACATCCCTAGCCTTCTCATCCGTCGCTCATACCACCCGAGACGTCCAATACGGCTGACTAATCCGCAACATTCACGCAAACGGAGCCTCCTTTTTCTTCATTTGCATCTACCTCCACATCGGACGTGGATTTTACTACGGCTCCTACCTATACAAAGAAACCTGAAACACTGGCGTCATCCTCCTCCTCACCCTCATAGCAACCGCTTTTGTAGGATACGTCCTCCCATGAGGACAAATATCCTTCTGAGGCGCTACAGTCATCACCAACCTATTTTCCGCCATCCCCTACATCGGCCAAACTATTGTAGAGTGGGCCTGAGGTGGCTTTTCCGTAGACAACCCCACACTCACCCGATTCTTCGCCCTACACTTCCTCCTCCCATTCCTAATCGCAGGCCTAACCCTAATCCACCTCACATTCCTTCACGAATCTGGCTCAAACAACCCCTTAGGTATCACCTCAAACTGCGACAAAATCCCCTTCCACCCCTACTTCTCCCTAAAAGACATCCTAGGCTTCATTCTAATATTCATCCCCCTCATAACTCTCGCCCTATTCTCACCAAACCTACTAGGAGACCCAGAAAACTTTACACCAGCAAACCCCCTAGTAACCCCACCCCATATTAAGCCAGAGTGGTACTTCCTATTTGCATACGCCATCCTACGATCCATCCCAAACAAACTCGGAGGAGTATTAGCCCTAGCAGCCTCCGTACTAGTACTATTCCTCATGCCCTTCCTCCATAAATCCAAACAGCGCACAATAACCTTCCGCCCCCTATCTCAACTCCTATTCTGAATCCTAGTCACCAATCTACTCATCCTCACATGAATCGGAAGCCAACCTGTAGAACACCCCTTCATCATTATCGGCCAACTAGCCTCAATCACCTACTTCACCATCCTCCTAATCCTCTTCCCTATCGCCGGAGCCCTAGAAAACAAAATACTGAACTTCTAAACTCTAATAGTTTATAAAAACATTGGTCTTGTAAACCAAAGACTGAAGATCACACCCCTTCTTAGAGTTACACTAACCTCAGAAAAAGAGGACTTAAACCTCTGCCTCCAACTCCCAAAGCTGGCATTCTACACTAAACTATCTTCTGACCACCCCTAAACCGCCCGAATCGCCCCCCGAGCCAGCCCACGCACAAGTTCCAACACCACAAACAAAGTCAACAACAACCCCCACCCTGCCACCAAGAACATCCCCCCGCCTCATGAATAAAACACAGCCACCCCACTGAAATCCAATCGCCCAAAGCCCATCCCACCACTATCAACCGTAGTCACCCCCAACCCCAAACACCCAACCAACCCCCCCACCACCACCCCCACACCAAGTACCAAAACAAATCCCACCCCATACCCCAAAACCTGCCAATCCCCCCAACCCTCAGTAAACAAATCGGCTGCCAAATAAACCGAATAAACAAAAACCACCAACATCCCCCCCAAATACACCATAAATACCACTCGCGCCACAAAATAAACCCCCAAACTTACCAACCACCCACACCCCACAACACATGCGAAAACCAACCCAACCACCCCATAGTACGGTGGAGCATTAGCTGCAACTGCAAATCCACCGAAAACAAAACAAATCCCGAAGAAAAACATAAAATAAGTCATTATAATTCCCGCTTGGTATTTCTCCAAGGTCTATGGCCCGAAAAGCCATCGTTAATATCTTAACCACAGGAACACTACTAACGACCCCCCCCCCCTTCCCCCCCCGGGGCTCTTAAACGGCCACTGGTAGGCTATGTATTACAGTGCATTTATTTTTATGCCCCCTTATTCTTTGGCCTCAATTAGGACATTATACTTAATGTACGAATTACATTACATGTAATGGTTTACCCTCAAAAAACTTTTTATACTCGGGCATAAAAATACTGCACAAAGTCATACCTAACTGGACTATACATGTACTGACTTACCTATGCATTCTTTATCCTTACCCAAACCATTTCCAAGTTTTTGCTCTGTAATAAATACCCCCTTTCCCCACGGAAGTGCTCAACTGCCAAATTATGTATCGCTCCGGGGTGAAAGAATTCAGTCCCTTCTCCCTCTATGCTCGTCCACCCCTAAGGCAGGTACCAGGTTATCTATATTCGGACACTCACGTGAAATCAGCAACGCACCGCATATAATGTCCTCCGTCCCTAGCTTCAGGCCCATACTTTCCCCCTAAACCCCGAGCTCAACTTGCTCTTTTGCGCCTCTGGTTCCTCTGTCAGGGCCATAACTTGATTAACTCCTAGAACTCCTCGCCTTTCATGAGGCATTTGGTTGGGTCCTTGATATTACATCTCACCCGTGATCGCGGCATTCCCTGTCTTAGTACTTTTGGTATTTCTTTTTTTGGGGCGTCTTCAGGTAGCCCTTCCAGTGCAACGGGTAACCACAATCTAAGACCTGTACATCACATGGTCACACGACCGGTGTTTGGCCCTCAGGCGCCGCTGGCGTCATGGCTTAAGGATAACTTAGTCTCATCTCTGACACTGATGCACTTTGGGTTCGCATTTGGTTATGGTGTTTCCCCTAGCAGCTAGATAAGTTGCTATTTAGTGAATGCTTGTAGGACATAGTATTATACCTCAACACTTCTCCTTATTTTCTTAGCAGAACTAGTAAATTCCAGTCAAATTATTAATCAATTCGTTGATCAATTCGTTGATCAATTCGTTGATCAATTCGTTGATCAATTCGTTGATCAATTCGTTGATCAATTCGTTGATCAATTCGTTGATCAATTCGTTGATCAATTCGTTGATCAATTCGTTGATCAATTCGTTGATCAATTCGTTGATCAATTCGTTGATCAATTCGTTGATCAATTCGTTGATCAATTCGTTGATCAATTCGTTGATCAATTCGTTGATCAATTCGTTGATCAATTCGTTGATCAATTCGTTGATCAATTCGTTGATCAATTCGTTGATCAATTCGTTGATCGATTCGTTGATCGATTCGTTGATCGATTCGTTGATCAATTCGTTGATCAATTCGTTGATCAATTCGTTGATCAATTCGTTGATCAATTCGTTGATCAATTCGTTGATCAATTCGTTGATCAATTCGTTGATCAATTCATTATATATTCATTTAAATTTTAAGTGTCACCACTACTGGAGTTCCATTAAAAAAATGAACAAAATTTCGCTTTATTAACATGTTTAATACAATTTATTAATAGAACTCCCCTACCAAAAACAATCACAAAATTCATCTTTTTTATCACAATCACTATGCCCAAAACAACCCTAATTACACAAGCAGACATTCCCAACAAACAAAATCATAAATTCTGACAAATTAACGAATGAACTCTAATTACACAAGCAGACATTCCCAACAAACAAAATCATAAATTCTGACAAATTAACGAATGAACTCTAATTACACAAGCAGACATTCCCAACAAACAAAATCATAAATTCTGACAAATTAACGAATGAACTCTAATTACACAAGCAGACATTCCCAACAAACAAAATCATAAATTCTGACAAATTAACGAATGAACTCTAATTACACAAGCAGACATTCCCAACAAACAAAATCATAAATTCTGACAAATTAACGAATGAACTCTAATTACACAAGCAGACATTCCCAACAAACAAAATCATAAATTCTGACAAATTAACGAATGAACTCTAATTACACAAGCAGACATTCCCAACAAACAAAATCATAAATTCTGACAAATTAACGAATGAACTCTAATTACACAAGCAGACATTCCCAACAAACAAAATCATAAATTCTGACAAATTAACGAATGAACTCTAATTACACAAGCAGACATTCCCAACAAACAAAATCATAAATTCTGACAAATTAACGAATGAACTCTAATTACACAAGCAGACATTCCCAACAAACAAAATCATAAATTCTGACAAATTAACGAATGAACTCTAATTACACAAGCAGACATTCCCAACAAACAAAATCATAAATTCTGACAAATTAACGAATGAACTCTAATTACACAAGCAGACATTCCCAACAAACCTGAAC